TAAAGGATTTCCCCATAATGTCCATGAACGGTTGCTCCTGGAGTAGCCAAATAAGGCTTAGCTGATCGTATTACCACAGAGTCAACTTGAAGAATTAGAACTTGACCCGATTTTAAATGCGGTCCTTTTTTGGCTATACATACATTTTCACAAAGAAACTGCCCAAGACTAACAATTGTAGATGTCTCTTCACAATAATTGTAATGGAGAAAATACCAATTCAAATTGAATGGATTCAAAATAATGTTACTGCATGAATAGGGATTATAAATTTTACCTTTTTCATCCAGTAAATAATATTTAAGTATTTGAAAACTCTGTTTTAAATTGTCAAGTTGCAAATAGTTCGTTAGTAAGATCTGATTATGGGTTATTAAATGGGAAAATAAATCCAAATTAGAAATTGGAAAGCCTGTTCCTAAGGGGCCCAACGAATTACTAATTGGAATTAGGGGGTCCTTTTTGATTGATTCTTTTATTACATTGGGAGATTTTACATCATTGAATGGACCTATTCGAAAACAATTGGATGATGACAAAATTATCAAAGATTGAGATTCCTTATTTCGATTCAACAACGTATGAATAGTCCCTTGATTTGGATTAACGGATTCTTGAATGCTTGTCTTGGAATAGGAATGAATGGAAGAAAACGGATTGACATTAGCGCGATCTGATCCATTCTCAGAGATAAATCCTGCACCCGACAGATCGTTCCTTTTTCCGGTATACGAAATAGGTGACTTAGCTAAGTCGATTCTTAGAAAATCTCTAATCAAACCATTTGTCCTTATTTCAACAAAGGAAGCACAGGCCTTTTCGATTTTTTTGTCTTGGTCCCAATTCAACACTAAACAAGTCCGAACTAATTGAATACTTGTGTCCCAAATTTCAAGAATTGGGTCGTAATAAAGGATATAATTGACAACTCGAAGTTGTAGATTATCACTTTCCTGCAAGAGATCCGGCGGGAAAAGTCTTCCTAAATTTATACCGTCCGTTTTTTTATATGGGACTACAGGTTGAACCAAAACAAAATATTTTTTTTCATACCTGGAAAGTTTCATTCGTTGGATATAGAGCCAATTTTTCAATTTTTTGTATTCTTTGTAATTTTGTTTTCCGCCTCCTGGTGGTATCAATCGGAATGCCTTATTTGTCTTTCCAGGAAAATGGATATCTCCGGAAAAGATTATCAGTTTAATTTTTTCTGCTTTTTTCTTGACTCGAACCAATCCGCCTACCCGACTTCTTCTATTTAAAGTGATTTGCGTATCTACCCCAATAATACTATTGTGCCGTACCATTATGGACGAAGATTCGGCCAAAATGTGAACTTCCACGGGAATAAAAAAAAATGGATTTACTTCCTTTTGGTATTTTGGCCAAAATACCTTGACTCCTCGATACTCAATCAAATCCTCTTCGTTGACGATTGAATTAAGTTCTCTAGTCTCATATTTAGTAAGTCCCGAGCTCTTTCTTATATATCGAGGATCATCGAAATAAGCAAGAATACTATTTCTACGCAGAATACCATTTCTGGGGATTTCAATTGAGATACCTGAAGAAGGTATTAGTTGGTTCTCGCCTTCTTGAAGCGATTCGAGTGGGATGATGACTCTATTTCTTCGCCTCTTCGCCAATAAATCGGAATTCCCCTCGAGAATGGCCGGATTACAATGACCAGTACATGTCATTCTATTAAGTTCTGAATAATCGGGAATCCAATCTCCTTTTTTATTTTTACCAGAAAAATACGAACTAAAAAATTTGTGTCTCGCTTGATTATTAGTTACTGAGGGGTTAGAAATATATCTTCGCTTAACAGAAAGAGAATAAGCGTTCATTTGATCTTGATCCTTGTGGATCGAACAGGGTCCTAGACTGGATCTCCAGGGCTCCCCTAATAATATCCATAAATGACTTGTTTTTGGTAAGAGATGAATATTACCATATGTAAATTCAGGTGCATGGTACACATCGGTATTCCAGTGCATTTCGCCCTCTGAGTCAGAATAAATATGTTTTCGAACCTTCTCTTTCAAATTCAAAGTGGATGTTCTCGCGCGAATCTCAGCAATGACTTGTTCTGATTCTACATATTGATCGTTTTGAACTAAAAGAAAACTTTTGGGCGGAATACACACATTGTGTATAATATCTTCACTCTCGATAGTTACATACAAGTCTCTAGAACATAGAAAAGCAGGATGTCCATGACGTGTACGTGTCGGATGAACTAAATCCTCATTGAATTTTATTTTTCCATTAGAAGGGGCTCGCACATGTTCTGCAGTACCCCCTGTGAATACTCCGCCGGTATGAAAAGTTCTTAATGTTAATTGAGTGCCCGGTTCTCCAATAGATTGACCTGCAATAATACCTACAGCTTCTCCCAATTCGACCAGGTCGTCATGAGCTGGACTCCGGCCATAACATAATTGACAAATCCAAGATGTACTCCTACAAGTAAAGGGGGTTCGAATAGAGATTGGTTGTGCTCTAAAAGTGATGAATCTATTGACAAGTCCAATCCCAATATCTTGATTTCTAGTAGCAATGCATCGCGAACCTATATATATATCATCTGCTAATACACGCCCAATTAATGTTTGGATAAAAATCCTGTCTGCCATCATTCCATTTCGAGGACTTACAGAAATACCTCGAACGGTGCCACAATCTGTTCGACGTACAACAATGTGTTGAACTACTTCAACAAGTCTGCGCGTGAGATATCCTGCATCTGATGTTCGGATAGCGGTATCCACAACTCCTTTACGGGCTCCGTAGCAAGAAATAATATATTCTGTTAAAGAGAGCCCTTCGCGTAAATTGCTTTGAATGGGTAAATCAATCATTTGCCCTTGGGGATCCGACATTAATCCTCTCATACCTACTAATTGATGTACCTGAGATGCATTTCCTCTGGCTCCCGAAAAAGACATTATATGAACTGGATTAAAAGGATCGGTCATCCGAAAATTTGGATTCATTTCTTGTCGCAAATATTCACTTGTGGCATACCATATCTCGATCGATTGACGTAATTTTTCTACCGCGTGTACATTCCCATAATGATGGTGTTTTTCCAAAATAAAACTTTGTTGTTCGGCGTCTTGAACTAACCATCTTTTAGAAGGTATTGTTAAAAGATCATCAATTCCTAATGAAATGGATGCGGCGGTAGCTTGTCGGAAACCCAGAGTCTTTACTTGATCCAGGATATGTGATGTATATCCTATTCCATAGTGATCAATAAATCGACTAATAAGTCGTTTCATGGCAGTTCCGTCTATCACTTTATTGTGAAAGACCTGAGTGGGCCGTTCTGCCATCAGTACCTCCATATTGCGCTGAGTAGAATTTGACAATGGGTTTGAGTCAGTGATTGGAAAACTTCCTTTTCTAGATCTTGATTCACGTATAAATTCCGCAATTATGGTCCTAGTTAACCCGGCGAGACTCGAATTCCCGCCGGTAGCATAGAATTACAACAGCCCTGCCAAAACCCCTGTATGGCTTCTTCTATTTCTCGATAAAGAGAAATATGACCAAGAGTGGTTCGAATATATATATATATAATTTCCCTTTTTATACTTCTTACTATTAGATAGTGTCCATAAATCTCATAATAGGTACCCAAAGATTCATAGTGAATTTCGATGGGAGCTTCTCTTGCAGCAATAACGCGTTGATCTAGTCGCCACCGCAGCCACAAAGCACTACCTAAATTGATTCGTTTTTGCCGATAAGCCCCAATTGCATCATAGGCATTACAAAAAAAGGGTTCTTTTTTTTTTGTATACTTATAGTTATTATTTTCATTTTGATAGTTTCTACGATTACATGGATTATACCTATTTACACAAATACCCCGACGATTACCACTCGTTAAGACATAGAGTCCACTAAGCATATCTTGAGTTGGTGCAGAAATGGGATCTCCAATAGTTGGAGACAAAAGATTCATATGAGAAAACATAAGTAAACGTGCCTCTGCTTGAGCCTCCAAAGATAAAGGCACATGAACAGCCATTTGATCCCCGTCAAAGTCTGCATTAAAGCCCTTACAAACTAATGGATGTAAACAAATAGCACGTCCCTCCACTAAAACAGGGAGAAATGCCTGTATGCCTAATCTATGCAGAGTAGGCGCTCTATTCAGCAATACAGGATGGTCATCCAGAATTTCCTGAAGTATTTCCCATACAATCGGTTTTTTTTTTCGAATTTGACTCTTAGCAACTCCTATGTTCGAAGCAAGATGTTTTCTAATTAGGTCACGAATTACAAATGCCTGGAAAAGTTCTATTGCTATTTCGCGAGGCAATCCACATCGATGTAAGGAAAGTGAAGGGCCCACGACAATCACAGACCGTCCTGAATAATCGACCCGTTTACCAAGCAGAGTCTCGCGAACTCTTCCTTCTTTGCCTTCAATTACATCTGAAAGCGACTTGTAAACTCTATTATGATCGTCCCTCATTGGTTGTCCGCAGATTCCATTATCAAGAAGTGCATCCACGGCTTCTTGTAGCAATTTTTCCTGAGATATTATTAATTCTTCTGGCGTAGCTATACTTGTTGTTAATAGATCTGTAAGAGTATTATTCCGATATATAATTCTTCTATAGATTTCATTAATATCCGAGGTCACTAGTTTATCCTCATCTATATGATAGATTGGTCTCAACTCAGGAGGAAGAACTGGTAATAGACACAAAACCATCCATTTTGGTTCTATATTTGTTCGAATAAAATGCTTAGCCAATTCCATGCGTCGAAGCAAAAAATCTTTTCTTCTTCCAACTTTTCGATCTTCCCATTCGTTCCCCGTGGGTTCTTCTTCCTCCAATTCTTTCCATTCTACCAATGAATAATCTATAATACTTCGTAAATCTAGATTGGCTAATTGTTGTCTGATAGAACCTCCCCCGGTAGACATCTCTCGATTTCGAAATGTATCGAAGCTCCGGGTAGTAAAAAAAATGGGG